AATGAATTGCCTGAAAAAAAGGGTTATCTTGATAGGATAAATCATGTAATTTAATTACATTCATTATATTTAATAGAATTAAACTATTTCTAAAGGTATCAAAAACCTTTGTGCATCCTACACCAAAATATAAAAAGATAAGCTAATTAAGCTATTGGGCTCATACCCCATTTATAAAGGTTTTAATCCTTTTCTTTTTAATTTTTAATAATTCTTCAAAAATAATATTTTTCAGAATTTTATTAATAGGAACCTTAATTTCTATCTCGTCTAATTCTTGATTAAGTGCTTGAATAGGTTTAGAAATTAATTTATTAGCTTTTATCCCCCTAATAAAAGATAGTAAATTAATATCTACAGAATCCTCATTAAAGTATTTCTTAACTCAAGCATTAGCTTCTTCAATCCTTTTATTTGCAATAATTTTATTTATGCTAAATTCATATATAATAAGATCTATTTTTATAGAAATAGTTATCTTTTCATCTCTTTTATTGAAAATAGGTGCTGCTCCATTTCACTTTTGATTCCCAGCAGTTATAGAAGGTCTTTCTTGATATAATGCATTAATTTTAATAACTTGACAAAAAATCGCTCCTATAATATTAATTTCTTATATTATTTTTAAACCATTAATTATTATGTCTATTATTGCATCAAGATTAGTTGGATCAATAGGAGGATTAAACCAAACTTCGCTACGAAAATTAATAACTTATTCTTCCATTAACCATTTAGGATGAATACTAGCATCAATCTATAATAGTAGTCAATTATGATTAACTTATTTCTTAATATATACATTATTAACTTTTATAGTAATTTATATATTTAATATATTCAAAACTACCCATATCAACCAATTATTTAATTTATTTTTTCATTCAAAAACAATAAAATTTTTTACTATATTCAATTTATTATCTTTAGGAGGCCTACCTCCATTTTTAGGATTTTTACCTAAATGAATTGTTATCCAAACATTAACTATAAACAATCAGTTATTTTTGCTAACCTTTATAGTTTTTACAGCCTTAGTTACCTTATATTTTTATATACGGCTATCCTATAGAGCTTTAATACTAAACTATACTGAGAATAATTGATTTATTAATTCAAACTATAAACTAACCAATTTGTTAGTTTTTATAACTTGTTCATTCCTATCAACTTTTGGGTTATTTATGATTTCTTCTATATATTTATTATTTTAAGGCTTTAAGTTAAACAAACTAATAGCCTTCAAAGCTATAAATATAAGAAAAATCTTTTAAGCCTTAGTAAAATTTACTCCTTTAGAATTGCAGTCTAATGTCATTATTGACTATAAAGCTTATATGTATTCATATAATGATTAAAGAGAATAACTCTCATAAATAGATTTACAGTCTATTGCCTAAATTTCAGCCATTTAATCGCAACAATGGTTATTCTCTACTAATCATAAAGATATTGGAACACTATACTTCATTTTTGGAGCTTGATCAGGAATAATTGGAACTTCACTAAGAATTTTAGTACGAGCTGAATTAGGTCACCCAGGAGCACTAATTGGAGATGATCAAATTTATAATGTAATTGTTACAGCTCATGCTTTTGTTATAATTTTTTTTATAGTAATACCAATTATAATTGGAGGGTTTGGTAATTGATTAGTACCTTTAATGCTAGGAGCTCCAGACATAGCTTTCCCACGAATAAATAATATAAGATTTTGACTTTTACCACCATCATTAACACTCCTGCTAATAAGCAGTATAATAGAAAATGGAGCTGGTACTGGATGAACGGTATACCCCCCTCTTTCATCTAATATTGCCCATGGAGGAGCTTCTGTTGATTTAGCTATCTTTTCACTGCACCTAGCAGGAATTTCTTCAATTCTAGGTGCAGTAAATTTCATCACAACAGTTATTAATATACGAGCAACCGGAATCTCTTTTGATCGAATACCCTTATTTGTATGATCAGTAGTAATTACAGCGCTACTTTTATTATTATCCCTACCTGTCCTTGCAGGAGCAATTACTATACTTTTAACAGATCGAAATTTAAACACCTCCTTTTTTGATCCTGCAGGAGGAGGTGATCCAATTTTATATCAACATTTATTTTGATTTTTTGGTCATCCAGAAGTTTATATTTTAATTTTACCAGGATTTGGTATAATTTCACACATTATTAGTCAAGAATCAGGTAAAAAGGAAACTTTTGGAGCATTAGGAATAATTTATGCAATACTAGCTATTGGACTACTTGGATTTATTGTATGAGCTCATCATATATTCACAGTAGGTATAGATGTTGATACTCGAGCTTATTTTACATCAGCTACTATAATTATTGCTATTCCCACAGGAATTAAAATTTTTAGTTGATTAGCTACCTTATACGGAACTCAATTAAATTATTCACCTGCAATCTTGTGATCTTTAGGATTTGTTTTCTTATTTACAGTAGGAGGACTAACTGGAGTAATTCTTGCTAATTCATCTATTGATATTGTACTTCATGACACTTACTATGTAGTAGCTCATTTTCACTACGTATTATCAATAGGGGCAGTATTTGCTATTATAGCAGGATTTGTGCATTGATACCCATTATTTACTGGATTAACTTTAAACATAAAATTACTAAAAAGTCAATTTACTATTATATTTATTGGAGTAAACTTAACTTTTTTTCCACAACATTTCCTAGGTCTTGCTGGGATACCACGACGATACTCAGACTATCCAGATGCCTACACTACTTGAAATGTAGTGTCAACAATTGGATCTTCTATCTCTTTACTAGGAATTTTATTATTTTTTTATATTCTAATAGAAAGACTAATTTCACAACGTCAAATTATTTACCCAATCCAATTAAATTCTTCAATTGAATGATTACAAAATACACCTCCATCTGAACATAGTTATTCTGAACTACCTTTATTAACTAACTTCTAATATGGCAGATTAGTGCAATGGATTTAAGCTTCATATATAAAGTGTTACTTTTATTAGAATAACAAATGTCAACATGAGCAAATTTAAACTTACAAGATAGTTCTTCTCCTCTAATAGAACAATTAACATTTTTTCATGACCACGCTATTTTAATTTTAGTAATAATTACTAGTTTAGTAAGATACTTAATATTTATGCTTTTTTTTAATAAATATGTAAATCGATACTTATTACATGGGCAAACAATTGAAATTATTTGAACAATTATGCCAGCAATTATTTTACTATTTATTGCTTTTCCATCCTTACGACTATTATACTTACTAGATGAAATCAATGACCCATCTATTACATTGAAAACAATTGGTCATCAATGATACTGAAGCTATGAATACTCTGATTTTAAATCTCTTGAATTTGACTCGTATATAATTCCTACAAGTGAATTATCAACAAATAATTTTCGACTTCTTGATGTTGATAATCGAATTATTTTACCGATAAACTCTCAAGTTCGAATTTTAGTAACTGCAGCAGATGTCATTCACTCATGAGCAATTCCTGCTTTAGGGGTAAAAGTTGATGGAACCCCTGGTCGATTAAATCAAACAAATTTCATAATTAATCGACCAGGATTATTTTATGGACAATGTTCAGAAATTTGTGGAGCGAATCATAGATTCATGCCTATTGTAATCGAAAGAATTCCAGTTAATTACTTTATTAAATGAATCAATAGTAATATAAATTCTTCATTAGATGACTGAAAGCAAGTACTGGTCTCTTAAACCACTATATAGTAAATTAGCACTTACTTCTAATGAAAAAATTAGTTAATTTATAACATTAGCTTGTCAAGCTAAAATTATCAATTATTTGATATTTTTTAATACCTCAAATAGCACCAATTAATTGATTAAGTTTATTTATCGTATTTTCTATTGCATTTATAATTTTTAATATAATAAATTATTATTTATTTACTCCACCTATACCTAAATCTTCTATTAAATATAACATTTGTGTAAAAAATTCAATAAACTGAAAATGATAACAAATTTATTCTCAGTATTTGACCCTACATCTAGTATTTTTAATATTTCATTAAACTGATTAAGAACATTTCTAGGAATTTTATTAATTCCTTCTATATATTGAGTTATACCTTCACGATACCATGTAGTATGGAATAATATTATATTAACTCTTCATAAAGAATTCAAAACACTATTAGGACCAATAAGAGCTAACGGATCTTCATTTATTTTCATCTCTTTATTTTCTATAATCTTATTTAATAATTTTATAGGATTATTTCCATATATTTTTACTAGAACAAGACACTTAACTTTAACTTTAACACTAGCTCTTCCTTTATGATTATGCTTTATGTTATACGGATGAATCAATAACACACAACATATATTTGCACATCTTGTCCCTCAAGGTACACCAGGCATTTTAATACCTTTTATAGTTTGTATCGAAACAATTAGAAATATTATTCGACCAGGAACTCTAGCAGTTCGACTAACAGCTAATATAATTGCAGGACATCTTTTACTAACCTTATTAGGTAATACTGGACCTTCAATGCCAACAATTTTACTAACTGTACTAATTATTACTCAAATTGCTTTACTAGTTTTAGAATCAGCAGTAGCAATAATTCAATCGTATGTTTTTGCTGTTCTTAGAACTCTTTACTCTAGAGAAGTAAACTAATGTCAACACACTCAAATCACCCATTCCACTTAGTAGACTATAGACCATGACCTCTTACTGGGTCTATTGGAGCTATAACAACTGTATCCGGAATAGTAAAATGATTCCATCAATATGATACCTCACTATTATTTTTAGGAAATATTATCACAATTTTAACTGTATTCCAATGATGACGAGATGTAACCCGTGAAGGAACATTTCAAGGCTTACACACCGAAACAGTAACAACAGGATTACGATGAGGTATAATTCTATTTATTTTATCAGAAGTTTTATTTTTTATCTCATTTTTTTGAGCATTTTTCCAAATAAGTTTATCACCTTCAATTGAATTAGGAACTTTATGACCACCTATAGGAATTATTCCATTTAATCCATTCCAAATCCCACTACTTAATACTGTAATTTTATTAACTTCAGGAATTACAGTAACTTGAGCCCATCATAGTCTTATACAAAGAAGTCATTCTCAAGCTACTCAAGGACTATTTTTCACAGTAATTTTAGGGATTTATTTTACTATTCTTCAAGCATACGAATACTTAGAAGCTCCATTCTCAATCGCAGATTCAGTTTATGGATCTACCTTTTTTATAACAACAGGATTCCATGGAATTCACGTTATAATTGGAACCACTTTTCTATTAACTTGCTTAATTCGGCATTTAAATAACCATTTTTCAAAAACCCACCATTTTGGATTTGAAGCTGCTGCTTGATACTGACATTTTGTAGATATTGTATGATTATTCCTTTATGTATTAATTTACTGATGAGGTGGATAACATCTATGTAGTATAAAAGTATATATGACTTCCAATCATAAGGCCTATTATTAATAGTATAGATAATTTTATCAATCTTAATAATTACTATAATTATTTTACTAATTTCAACAATAGTTATATTTATTGCATCTATTCTGTCAAAAAAATCATTTGCAGACCGAGAAAAATCTTCCCCATTTGAATGTGGATTTGACCCAAAGTCTTCTTCTCGTCTACCATTTTCATTACGATTTTTTCTAATTGCTATTATTTTTCTAATTTTTGATGTAGAAATTGCATTAATCCTGCCAATTATTTTAATCTTGAATTATTCAAATTTATTTATATGAACAACTACTTCAATTATTTTTATTTTAATCCTATTACTAGGGTTATACCATGAGTGAAACCAAGGAATACTAAACTGATCAAATTAATAGGGTTGTAGTTAATTATAACATTTGATTTGCATTCAAAAAGTATTGAATTAATTCAATCTACCTTGAATATGAAGCGATTTATTGCAATTAGTTTCGACCTAATTTTAGGTAACATACCCTTATTCTTTTAATTGAAGCCAAAAAGAGGCTTATCACTGTTAATGATAGAAATGAATTATATTCCAATTAAAGAAGTATGATGTTCAAGTAAAGCTGCTAACTTTTTCTTTTAATGGTTAAATTCCATTTATACTTCTAATTTATATAGTTTAATTAAAACATTACATTTTCACTGTAAAATTAAAATTATTATTTTTATAAATTACTAAATAAAATTCATAATATTCAAAGATTATTTTATACACATATCTTTCAATGTAAATTACTAAAAAAAATTCATAATATTCAAAGATTATTTAATCTCCATAACATCTTCAATGTCATACTCTATTATAAGCTATTTGAATAAACCCAAATTATAAATATATAAAACCCTATAACCCAAAAAATAAAACTTAGCAAATAAATTTTTAAACTATTATTTTGTAATATTTGATTTAACTGAGACCCTTTAATTAAATTAAAATATAATTGATTACCACCAAAATATTCAGATCAACCTTGATCAAATACCTTAAATGAATTGTAACCTAATTTTAAATAATAATTTATTAAACCATAAGTTGAAATATAAGGTATAAATCATATAGAGCCTAAAAAATAAGAAATAGTATAATTCATAAAAGACTTATTCACAAAAAATAAAGAAACATTAGAAACTAAATATCCTATAAACCCTCCTAAAAAACAAACTAATAAAACTAATATTTTTAGATAAAACGGAAGAACTACTACCACAGGTCTCGCAAAAATTACTCAACTCAACATTCTACCTCCAATAATTCTTAATAATAATAAAACCATCATTCTTCTTAGCATAACCCAACCCTCATCATTTAATATATTTAAAGAATAAAAAATAAAATCTCCTGTTATAGTATAATAAACTAATCGAAAAGAATAGCACACTGTTAACCCAGTTGATAAAAAATATAAAATAAAAGAAAAAACATTAATATAAGATAAAGAAACAACTTCAAGAATTAAATCTTTTGAATAAAACCCAGCCAAAAAAGGTATACCACATAAAGCTAAATTAGCGACATTAAAACATGAAGAAGTTAAAGGTATTCTTAAACTCAAACTTCCTATAAAACGAATGTCCTGTGTATTATTTATATTATGAATAATACAACCAGCACACATAAACAATAATGCTTTAAACAACGCATGTGTTAGTAAATGAAAAAAAGCTAACTTATAATATCCTATAGACAAAATTCTTATTATTAACCCTAATTGTCTTAAAGTAGATAGAGCAATAATTTTTTTTAAATCAAATTCATAATTAGCCCCCAACCCAGATATAAATATTGTTAATCCAGATAATAATAACAATAGATTACCTAATAAAGAAATTCTTAAAACAATATTAAACCGAATTAATAAATAAACTCCAGCTGTAACTAATGTAGAAGAATGGACTAAAGCAGAAACAGGTGTAGGAGCTGCTATAGCCGCAGGTAATCAAGAAGAAAATGGAATTTGAGCACTTTTAGTCATAGCTGCAAGTATAACTAACGCACCAATAATTTCTATCTCTATGTCATTTTTTATAACTTCTAAGTAAAAAATATAATTTCATCCGCCATAATTTAATATTCAAGCAATAGATAATAATAAAGCAACATCTCCAATTCGATTTGATAAAGCTGTTAACATTCCAGCATTATAAGATTTTACATTTTGGAAATAAATTACTAAACAATAAGAAACAAGACCTAACCCATCTCAACCTAATAAAATTCTAATTAAATTAGGTCTAAAAATCAATAACATCATAGAAGTAACAAATATTAAAACTAAAATAATAAAGCGATTAATTTTGTAATCATCTTCCATATACTCCCTTCTATAAAAAATTACTACAGAAGAAATTATAAACACAAAACTTGCGAAAATAAAACTTATTCAATCAAATAATAAAGTTATAACAATTATTATAGAATTAAAAGAAACAACTTCTCATTCAATAAAAATTCTATAATTATTTTGAATAAAAATAATTCCTATAAAAAAAGAAACCGAAGAAAATAAAAATAAGAAAATAAATCTAATTTTACAAATAGAAATATATTTCACTATTTAAAGAAATTTTTTTCATCATTGACACCACAAATCAATATTTTTTTTAAACTATTTAAATATAATCACAATGAACAAACATCTCCCTTAAGAATTAATAAATTTAAAGGAAATCAATGTAAAAATAAAAGTAAAAATTCACGAATTGAACCAACTCTAAAAAAATAACTTCCAGTAAAAAGTTTTCCATGTTGTCTATAAGAATACAAATATAAAGTATAAGCAGCTCTAAAAAAAGATAAAAAAGATAACACTAATATAGAAATTCATGACCAACTAACAATTCTGTTAATTAAAAAAATTTCTCCCAACAAATTTAATGTAGGAGGAGCTGCTATATTACAAGAACTTAATAAAAATCATCACAATGCCATAGAAGGTATAAAATTTAATAAACCCTTATTAATCATCAAACTACGACTTCCTAACCGTTCATAAGAAATATTAGCCAAACAAAATAAACCCGAAGAACATAAACCATGAGCAATTATTAAACTATAAGAACCACAAACTCCAGTATAACTTATAGTCATTAACCCTCTTAAAACAATTCCTATATGAGCTACTGAAGAATAAGCGATTAGTGCTTTCAAATCAGTTTGACGTAAACAAATTAAACTGACTAATACTCCTCCCACTAATCTAATTCTAATTCAAATAAAATTAAATTTTAAACCAACAAGCTGCAAAAATGGTATTACTCGTAATAAACCATAACCTCCTAATTTAAGCATAATTCCAGCCAAAATTATTGATCCTGCAACAGGAGCTTCAACATGAGCTTTAGGCAGTCATAAATGTACTAAAAATATAGGTATTTTTACTAAAAACGCAAAAATTAAGGAAAAATATAAAATTTCTGATTCAAATCTATAATTATTTAATAAATAAAAATTTATAGTACCAGTAATTTTATAAACATAAAAAATTCCTACCAATATTGGCAAAGATACAAATAAAGTATAAAATAATAGATATACTCCAGCTTGTAAACGTTCAGGCTGATACCCTCACCCCAAAATTAAAAATAATGTAGGAATTAAACTTCTTTCAAAAAATAAATAAAATATAAATAAATTAATTCTACTAAAAGTAAAAATTAATAAAATTAATAGCATAATAATATTAAACAAAAATAAATTTACATAATTATTATACCTATAAACTGACTCTCTTGCTATTAATATCAAAGAGATAATCCATAAACTTAACAAAATTAAACCATAAGAAATTACATCACAACCAACTATATAAGAAACCGAAATAAAATAATTTCTATAAACTCCTATAGTAATAAAAATAAAAGAAAGTAATAGCAACAAATTTTGAACCATTCAATATATTTCTATTAAAAAACATAATGGAAACATAAATAAAACAAATATAATAATTTTTAACATTGCAAAACATTAAATCTTTGAAAATAATCATTCCCATAAACTCGAATTATTGACACTAAAATTGAAAGCCCCAAAGCACCTTCACAAACTCTAAAAACTAAAAATATTATTCTAAAAAAATATTCATAATTTAATATACTCAAATACATAAACAATAACAAAAATAAAGTTAAAACTATATATTCTAATCTTAATAACATAGAAAGTAAATGTTTACGATTAGAAATATAACTAAATACTCCTATAATAAATAATGTTCTAGGCAAAACTAAATTAAAAACTATTGACATTAGTTTTAATAGTTTAATAAAAACATTGGTCTTGTAAATCAAAAATAAGAATGATCTTTTAAAACTTCAAAAGAAAAGAATAACTTTATCATTAATCTCCAAAATTAATATTTTTTTTAAACTACCTTTTGATATTATACAACTTATTTTTATAGTGATATCATTAATTTTTAATTTTGTATTTTTTAATACAAAACACCCATTAGCTATAGGATTAACTCTTTTAATTCAAACAACCTTAATCTGTTTAACGTCAGGATTTTTAGCTGAAAGATTCTGATTTTCTTATATTTTATTTTTAGTTTTCCTAGGAGGAATACTAGTTTTATTTATCTATGTAACATCATTGGCATCTAATGAAATATTTACTTTTTCAATAAAATTAACAATAATATCAATTATTTTTTTTATTTTATCTATAATTATATTATTTATATTAGACATAAATTTATCAACTCAACATTCAATAACTTTAATCAAGCCAACTTTTGATATAGATTCATATACTACAGAAAATTCTTTATCCTTAAATAAATTATACAACTACCCAACCAATTTACTAACTATTTTATTAATAAACTACTTATTAGTAACATTAATTGCTGTAGTAAAAATTACTAGATTATTCAAAGGACCAATTCGTCAAATATTTAACTAATGAATAAACCTTTACGAATTAAACACCCTATTTTCAGAATTGCAAACAGAGCTTTAGTAGATTTACCAGCCCCTAGAAATATTTCTGCTTGATGAAATTTTGGATCATTATTATTCTTATGCTTAATTATTCAAATTTTAACAGGATTATTTTTAGCAATACATTATACAGCAGATATTAACTTAGCCTTTAATAGAGTTAATCATATTTGTCGAGACGTAAATTATGGCTGGCTATTACGAACCCTACATGCCAATGGAGCATCATTTTTTTTCATCTGTATTTACATACATATTGGACGAGGAATATACTATGGATCCTTCATATTTACTCCGACTTGAATAGTAGGAGTAATTATTCTATTTATAGTTATAGGAACAGCCTTCATAGGATATGTTTTACCATGGGGACAAATATCATTTTGAGGGGCTACTGTTATTACTAATTTATTATCAGCCATTCCATACTTAGGAATTGAATTAGTACAATGAGTATGAGGAGGGTTCGCTGTAGATAATGCAACATTAACTCGATTTTTTACATTTCACTTCATTTTACCATTCATTGTATTAGCAATAACAATAATCCACATTCTATTCCTTCATGAAACAGGATCAAACAATCCAATTGGACTAAATTCAAATATTGATAAAATCCCATTCCATCCATACTTTACATTCAAAGACATTGTAGGGTTTATTATCATATTAATAATTTTAATTTTATTAGTACTAATTAACCCGTACTTATTAGGAGACCCAGATAACTTTATCCCAGCAAATCCATTAGTTACTCCAGTACACATTCAACCAGAATGATATTTTTTATTCGCTTATGCAATTTTACGATCTATCCCTAATAAATTAGGAGGAGTAATTGCTCTTGTCCTATCAATTGCAATTTTAATAATTTTACCATTCTATAACTTAAGAAAATTTCGTGGAATTCAATTTTATCCATTAAATCAAATACTTTTCTGAACAATAACTGTAACTGTAATTCTATTAACATGAATTGGAGCTCGACCTGTAGAAGAACCTTATGTTCTAGTTGGACAAATTCTTACATTAATCTATTTCTCTTATTACTTAATTAATCCATTAATTACTAAATGATGAGATAATCTACTAAACTAGTTAATGAGCTTGAATAAGCATATGTTTTGAAAACATAAGATAGAAACTATTTTTCTATTAACTTTACTAAAAAAAATTCACTATATAAAATATATTAAAAAAATCTTAAACCCAACAAAAAATAATAAAAAATTTAAAGAAAAAGGTAAAAAACTCTTTCAAGCTAAATATATCAATTTATCATAACGAAATCGAGGTAAAGTCCCACGAACCCAAATAAATATAAAAGAAACTATTATCAACTTTAAATAAAAAAATAAAGAAAATACATCTCCTCCCAAAAATATTAAACAAAATAATATTCTTATAAATAAAATTCTAGAATATTCAGCTAAAAAAATTAAAGCAAATCCACCTCTTCTATATTCTACATTAAACCCAGAAACCAGTTCAGACTCCCCTTCAGCAAAATCAAACGGTGTTCGATTAGTCTCTGCTAAAGAAATTCTAAACCAAACTAAACCTATTGGAAACATAATAAATAAAAATCAAATAAATGTCTGATACTTATTAAATATTAATATATTATAACTATTAATTAAAAAAACAAAACTTAATAAAATTAAAGCTAAACTAACTTCATAAGAAATAGTCTGAGCTACAGCTCGTAAACCCCCTAATAACGCATAGTTTGAATTAGAGGATCAACCAGCCACTATTACAGTATAAACTCCTAAACTTGTACAACACAAAAAAAATAACAACCCTAAATTAAAAGAAAAAAGTTTAACAAATACAGGTATACATATTCAAACTAATAAAGATAAAAATAAAGAAAATACAGGAGAAAAATAATAAGAAATATAATTTGATAACAATGGATAAATCTGTTCTTTAGTAAATAATTTAATTGCATCACAAAAAGGTTGGGGAATTCCTACAATTCCAACTTTATTCGGACCCTTTCGAATCTGAATATAACCTAATACTTTTCGTTCTAGTAAAGTTAAAAATGCAACTCTAACCAACACAAAAATAATTAATAATAAACTTCTAAAAATAGACAATAAAATCTCAACAAAAAACAAGTACTATCTGTAAAAATTTACATAAATAAATTCTAAATTTATTGCACTAATCTGCCAAAATAGTTAATTATTTATATTCAACGCAAAAATAATAATTTATCAAATATTAGGTCCTTTCGTACTGAAATATTTTTATAAATTAAAGATAGAAACCAACCTGGCTTACGCCGGTTTGAACTCAGATCATGTAAGAATTTAAAAGTCGAACAGACTTAAAGTTTAAGCTACTACACCTAAAATTATATCTTAATCCAACATCGAGGTCGCAATCTTTTTTATCGATAAGAACTCTCCAAAAAAATTACGCTGTTATCCCTAAAGTATCTTATTTTTTTAATCACTAATAATGGATCAATTATTCATAAATTAATGGCTTTATAATTAAAAGTTTATTAAATTTTAATATCACCCCAATAAAATACTATAAAATATTATAATAAAAATATTCTATAAAATTATAACATTATAAGTATAAAGATTTATAGGGTCTTCTCGTCTTTTAATTTTATTTTAGCTTTTTAACTAAAAAATAAAATTCTAACTTAAATTTCTATGAAACAGTTAATATCTCGTCCAACCATTCATACCAGCCTTCAATTAAAAGACTAATGATTATGCTACCTTTGCACAGTTAATATACTGCGGCCATTTAATTATTCAGTGGGCAGGCTAGACTTTTTAAATAACACAAAAAGACATGTTTTTGTTAAACAGGCGAATATTAATTTTGCCGAATTCTTTACAAAAACCTTTCATAACCATATATTTTTACAATAAATATACTAATTTTATCATTATTATTTTACAATTAAAATTATAATAAATACTTTAATAAAAACTTAAAATTTAATAAATATTAACACCTTATAAATAAATTATAACATAATTTTTAATGATAACTATTTCTAAGCTTACATTTATTAATTAATTTACTAATTTTTAATAATTTATTCTATAGCTTATCCCATAAAATATTAAAATTAAAAAATTCTTCTGTTTATATATTTAACAAAAGAATAAAAAATTTCTAAATTAAATTTATTTCTTAAAGAACTAGATACCTTTAAAAACGAATAACATTTCATTTCTAATATATTATTAAAAATAATTTTACAACAATAACTTTTATAACATATTAACTCTTTTAAAATCGAGAAAATTAATTAACTAACTCTTATTTAATAAACCCTGATACACAAGGTACAATAAATTAAATTTTCTTTCACTATATTAATTTTTCAATTTATTTCAATTTTCTTCCACAATACTATTTAACTATCATTAAATTTATTTTTTCTTTATAAAATACTAAAACAATAAAATCTATAATTATTTTTAATAAAATATAATATAATAAAAAATTATTAATAAATAAAATATAATCAATTTATATTGATTTGCACAAAAATCTTTTCAACGTAAATGAAATACTTTACTAAATAAGCTTTAAATTGCATTCTAGATACACTTTCCAGTACATCTACTATGTTACGACTTATCTTACCTTAATAGTAAGAGTGACGGGCGATGTGTGCATATTTTAGAGCTAAAATCAAATTATTTATCTATATAATTTTACTATCAAATCCACCTTCAATAAATTTTTCAAATTTACATCCGTTTAAATAAATTTATTGTAACCCATTTCTACTTAAATATTAGCTACACCTTGATCTGATATGCTTTAAATCTAAAAAATCATGAAAATTAACATTCTTATAAAATATTCCAATAACGACGGTATATAAACTGATAAACAAATCTAAGTTAGGTCCATCGTGGACTATCGATTACAGAACAGGTTCCTCTGAATAGACTAAAATACCGCCAAATTTTTTAAGTTTCAAGAACATAACTACTACTACCTTAAGATCATTTTTTACATTTTAAATAATAGGGTATCTAATCCTAGTTTAAATATAAAATTTACAAGCCTCAATATCTTACATAAAATATATTATAAATTTAAAATTTCACCTAATAAATTTATTTTTATTTAATATAAACAATTTAACTTATCCTAAAAAAATTTATTTGTATTATTCGTATAACCGCGGCTGCTGGCACAAATTTAGCCAATACTCTTTAATATTACTATTTCTAAATTTCTTTAATTAATAATACTAATTACTGCGAATAAAAATAACATATTATTTAAATAAATAAAAATTCACACAAAAATTTACATATAAATTAAATTAATAATAAACCTATAAGCTAAAATAAAACTTTAATAGTAAAAATACATTATTGCGAAAAAAAATTTTTTTAAAACAATAACTTTTAATAAATATAAATAGTATTTATTCAATATTAATATTCAACAAATTTTAAATAATTTCTTAAACCTTATATAATAAATAAATGCCCTATAATTATAATAATTTTATACTAGTCACTAAAAACAAAATTTGACATTTTTTAAATAATTAAAATTATATTAATTTATATATATATATATATATACTAAATTTAAAATTATATTTATATATACATACTAAATTATACAATTACATTAACTGTTTATAAAATATAGACACCTTAAAGTAATAATTATATAAATTAACAAATTAAAATATTATCATAGTAACATTTAATATAAAATTAAATAAAATAATGCATAAATTCAGTATAATTAAATTAAATAATATATTTAATTAATAGTTATAAAATAATTAACTATCATAATAACAATAAATTGGTACTAGATAACATTTTAAACAAATTATTATAATAATTATATATATATATATATATATATATCACATAAAATAATTTAAATATCAATTTACAAATTATATAAATATAAAATTCATTTTAAAATAGTCAATTGATATAAATTAACAAATTAAAATATTATCCCCTAATAATATTTAATACAAATTTAAATAAAAATTAATAAATTATTTCTATTTATTTAATTAAATTAAATTACATTATTTAATTAATTAATCATTAAATAACTAACTTATATATATATATAAAAATAAATTGATACTAGATAACAGTTTAAACAAATTATTTATATTAATTTATAAGCATATAAAATATAATCTAAGCATCCAAAATTTACAAATTATATAAGTATAAAATTCATTTTAAAATAATCAATTAATATAAATTAACAAATTAAAATATTATCCCCTAATAATATTTAATGCAAATTTAAATAAAAATTAATAAATTATTTCTATTTATTTAATTAAATTAAATAACATTATTTAGTTAATAAATCATTAAATAACTAACTTATATAAATAAAGATAAATTGGTACTAGATAACAATTTAAACAAATTATTTATATTAATTTATAAACATATAAATATTAATATTATACAGATATACAAATATAGTCTAAATGTCCAAAATTTACAAATTATATAAATATAAAATTCATTTAAGAATAATCAATTAATATAAATTAACAAATTAAAACATTATCCCCTAATAATATTTAATACAAATTTAAATAAAAATTAATAAATTATTCCTATTTATTTAATTAAATTAAATAACATTATTTAACTAATAAATCATTAAATAACTAACTTATATAAATAAAAATAAATTGGTACTAGATAACAGTTTAAACAAATTATTTATATTAATTTATAAACATATAAATATTAATATTATACGTGTATAAAACGGCAAAAATTTACAAATTATATAAATATAAAATTCATTTAAGAATAATCAATTAATACAAATTAACAAATTAAAATATTATCCCCTAATAATATTTATTCTAAAATTATTATTATAATAATAATTTATACATATAAATATAATTAAATTAAATAATATAATTTAGTATAATATGTAATATTAATTTGTATAAAATTTTAATTCTAATTAAATTTCTTACTAAAAAAAATAAATAAAAATTCATTAAAAATTTTTTAAAAACAAAAATTTAACAATTAAAAATCCTTTATAAAAAAATTTTTTTTTTCCAAATTTTCGCAAAATTTCGCAAAATTTTGTCAAAATTTACGATCAAAATTTCTGAAATTATAATATAAAATCCTTCCTAATTTTAAAAAATTTTTTTTTCGCAATTTTTGCGTTTTTTTTTTTTTTTTTAAAAATAAAAATTTAAACAGTAAATAAGATTTTCATTCTAATTAAATTATAAAAAATTTTTTTTGTATACTAATTATTATATATCTATATATATATAAATATTTAATTAATTAATAGATATCTATTAATTTATATCTAAAAAAAAAATTTCAACAATCATAGTGAAAAATAGTATAACATTAAAATTTGATACATCCAGATTTATCTGTATTAACAACATTTGTATATTATGATAGATTAAATATTAGAAACTCAACTATCTGAATCTTTATAATTTAAACGATTAAGTATTCTATATTTTATAAAATGTATAATAATATATATATATATAGATTATTATATATATATAAATAATTTATATATATGAAAATTTATATATATTTATACATAATTTAATATAATATTAAATTATGAATATAATAATATATAAATAAATATATATATATATATGCAAATAAAAATTATCTACTAAAAAAATTAACTAAAAATCAAAATAAATTAAATTATAAAGAGTTTTATATTATTATTTATAATTTTTGCATTTTTGCTATAAATTTACTAAATAAATTTATTAAACTATATATAAACAATAATTTTTTCGAATAAAAATTTTTAAAATCAAAGAATAAAGAAAAAAAAAAAAAAAAAAAACGCATGAAAATCAACAGTTAAATTTTTTTTTTAAAAACAAAATTTGACATTTTTTTAAATGAATTTTATATTATT